GGGTCTAGACACAAATCCCTTGTTTGCCAGCCTTTCACCTGGACTTACGCATCTGTCGAGCAGGGGTCTAGAAACAAATGCCTTGTTTGACAGCCTTGCACTTGGACTTACGCATCTTTTCACCAGAGAGAACGCAAGAAATTCCTTCTGTGAACGTCTGGTGCGTATGTATCTTGGGAAGAGGTGTTCCGAAGCTATTCAAAAGGGCCTGTCCGTGGGGGGTGTGGGAGAGGTCTTCTACCTTGACCGAATTGCCTACGGAGAGGGCGTTAAATTAATCGAGCGCAATTTACAAAGAATTGCAAAAAATCCCACGGCTTGGCAAACGGCAAAACTTGCCGTTGCCTGCCGATTGTTCGAGGCCTTCCAACAAGAAAACACGGACGAGTTCGAATATACTGACGAGTTCGAATATACTGCGAGCCTTGGATATTGGACTGGTGCTTTCCATCGTTTACGACAGCTCGAAAAGACAGAACCCGATTAAGAACACAGACTATTTGTACCTCTATTTACTATTTGTACCTCGATTTATTATTTAATCGATATTTTCTATTATTATTTAATCGATATTTTCTATTATTATTTAATCGATATTTTCTATTTATTATTTAATCGATATTTTATTATAATAAAATATCGATTAAATAATAAATAGAGGTACAAATAGTAAATCGAGGTACACATTTTATGACAATTCTTAACTTTCCCTCTGTTTTGATACCTTTAGTAGGCCTAATATTTCCGGCAATCACAATGGCGTCTTTATTTCTTTATGTTCAAAAAAATAAGATTGTTTAGAACCGATGGGACAAAATCTCATTCGTTTGGTTTGAGACTTGTATAATAACACCGGGATTAGTGAAAGATGGTATAAGCAGCTTCCGTCGCAAAACTCTTATATCTGCAGAACACGATATATGGGTAAATGGAGTATGTGGATAGCTTTAGTGGGGTCGTACGAAGGATATGTTATTAGTTTAGATCTAATTAATTTAATGAATTATTCCTTAATGAATTACTCTTAAAAGTTCCTATCAAGTGCTAGTTGATGAGAGTTACTTCGGAAACAGCAAGACTAAAGTCAAATTCATTTGGGATATTCTCTCAATTCCAAGAAACGGAAAGCGGATCAAGTATGAGTTGTCGATCACAACATATATGGATAGAACCTATAACGGGATCTCGAAAAACAAGTAATTTCTGCTGGACTGTTATCCTTTTTTTAGGTTCATTAGGATTCTTGTTGGTTGGAACTTCCAGTTATCTTGGTAGAACTTGGATATCTTTATTTTCGTTTCAGCAAATTGTTTTTTTTCCCCAAGGGATTGTGATGTCTTTCTATGGGATCGCGGGTCTTTTTATTAGCTCCTATTTGTGGTGCACAATTTCTTGGAATGTAGGTAGTGGTTATGATCGATTCGATCGAAAAGAAGGAATCGTGTGTATCTTTCGTTGGGGATTTCCCGGAAAAAATCGGCGTATCTTCCTCCGATTCCTTATAAAAGATATTCAGTCCGTGCGAATAGAAGTTAAAGAGGGTCTTTATGCTCGGCGTGTCCTTTATATGGATATCCGAGGACAGGGAGCCCTTCCATTGACTCGTACTGATGAGAATTTGACTGCGCGGGAAATTGAACAAAAAGCTGCGAAATTGGCCTATTTCTTGCGTGTACCCATTGAAGTCTTTTGAGAACTGTGAGAAAATTTCTCAGCAGGAGGGAAAAAACTCGCAAATCCTCTGACTGAGATGGGTTCATTAACAATTCATAGATGAAAAAATGGCAAAAAAGAAAGCATTCACTCCTTTTTTATATCTTGCATCTATAGTCTTTTTGCCCCGGTCTATTTCTCTCTTATTTAATAAAAGTCTAGAATCTTGGGTTACTAATTGGTGGAATACTGCGCAATCCGAAACTTTTTTGAACGATATTGAAGAAAAGAGTATTCTCGAAAAATTCATAGAATTAGACGAACTTCTCCTCTTGGACGGAATGATCAAGGAATACTCGGAAACACCTCTCCAAAACCTTCGTATAGGAATCCAGAACGAAACAATCCAATTAATCAAGATGCACAACGAGGATCGTATTCATACGATTTTGCACTTATCGACAAATTTCATCTCTTTCCTTATTCTAAGTGGTTATTCTATTTTGGGTAATAAAGAACTTGGTCTTCTTAACTCGTGGATTCAGGAATTCCTATATAACTTAAGTGACACAACAAAAGCACTTTCTATTCTTTTATTAGCGGATTTATGCCTCGGATTTCATTCGACCCGTGGTTGGGAACTAATAATTCGCTCTGTCTACAAAGATTTTGGATTTGTTGATAATGATCAAATTATATCTTGTCTTGTTTGTATTCTTCCAGTCATTCTAGATAGCATTTTTAAATATTGGGTTTTCTATTATTTAAATCGTCTATCTCCGTCACTTGTAGTGATTTATCATTCAATAAGTGAAAAATGAGCTATGAATCAATAAGTGAAAAATGAGCTATGAATCTGAAATTCATCGAATTCTAATGTTTTTTACTTTGTAGTTAAAGAATTGCAAATCGTCCTTACTTTTTCCATTTCGATGAACCCGGGGGATTGATCCTATATATTATTCCCATAACACTATTCCAGTCAATAGCAGAATCGTGAATAGGAAACTAGATTAGTAACCTACTCAATTTATTGTAGAAATTTTCCGTATCAATGATTGGACCATGCAAACTAGAAATACTTTTTCTTGGCTAAAGGAACGGATTACTCGATTCATTTCCGTATCGCTCATGCTATATATGCTAACTCGGACATCTATTTCAAGTGCCTATCCCATTTTTGCACAGCAGGGTTATGAAAATCCGCGAGAAGCGACCGGGCGTATTGTATGCGCCAATTGTCATTTAGCTAATAAGCCCGTGGATATTGAGGTTCCACAAGCGGTACTTCCCGATACTGTATTTGAGGCAGTTGTTCGAATTCCTTATGATATGCAACTGAAACAAGTTCTTGCTAATGGTAAAAAGGGCACTTTGAATGTCGGGGCTGTTCTTATTTTACCGGAGGGGTTTGAATTAGCCCCTCCCAATCGTATTTCCCCCGAGATGAAAGAAAAGGTAGGCAATCTGTCTTTTCAGAGCTATTGCCCCACGAAAAAAAATATTCTTGTCATAGGCCCTGTTCCCGGTCAGAACTATAGTGAACTCACCTTTCCTATTCTTTCTCCAGACCCCGCTACTAAAAAAGATAGTCACTTCTTAAAATATCCTATATATGTCGGCGGAAACAGGGGAAGAGGTCAGATTTATCCCGACGGGAGCAAGAGTAACAATACAGTTTATAATGCTACAGCAGCCGGTATAGTAAGTAAAATTATACGAAAAGAAAAGGGGGGATACGAAGTAACCATAACGGATGCATCGGATGGACGTCTAGTGGTTGATATTATCCCCCCAGGGCCGGAACTTCTCGTTTCAGAAGGAGAATCTATCAAATTGGATCAACCGTTGACGAGTAACCCTAATGTGGGTGGATTTGGTCAAGGAGATGCCGAAATTGTACTTCAAGATCCATTCCGTGTCCAAGGTCTTTTGCTCTTCTTGGCCGCTGTTATTTTGGCACAAATCTTTTTGGTTCTTAAAAAGAAGCAGTTCGAGAAGGTTCAATTGTCCGAAATGAATTTCTAGACTCGCGAATTTATCAACATCAAGGTCGTAAAAAGAATCAAATTCTTTTTATCCCTTAGCGATGAAAAAAATGAAATGCTAAAAAGACCTTAGCTTGTTTATCCTTTTTCTATGAGATGACAGGAATTCCTTCTATCGCATTCCTAATCCTAGTATGTAGCTTGTGAAGAAGACTATTTCACTTGACCCCGTCTTTCTTGGTTTTTTATCCAAATTGGGGCGGTGCGACTATCTTACTATTCTAAGATTTCAATGCCCGAAAATGCATCAATATCCAGAGTTTTTGATTAATTCACTTCGGCTAGATACTAGACATAAGTAAGCGAGAAATTGCAGGGAAAATGAGGGGAACAAATAATTCTAGGAGAGGTTCTTCGTCTTTCTAGTCTTCGACACAAGAAAAGGAGGTTTCTACACCCCTTTCTTGTGTCGACATAAGACTGATTCTTGATTCTGTGCGTCAAATATTTCTAGTCTTAGTTTATCCTTTTCGAGGTGTACCAGAACTTCTTTTTAGATTTCTATTGATTACGTCTCTACTTATTCTCTAATTTCTAATATAATCTAGTGGTGGACCAAGAAAAAAGAGGGGTTAATTTTTTGAGTAAATAGAACTTCTTCAATAAACTTCGAATAAATGACTTTGGATGAGATACTCTAAAAAATAGAAAAAAGGTTGATTAGTATAGAAAGAGTTTGATGAAACCGAATCTATCGAATCTAGATAAATATATATATATAAATATATATATTATTTTATCCATGGAATCGAGCGCTTTTGTCTTTCTTCTCACTTTATTGAAAAGTATTGATAGATACTATACGGGCAAGAGGTGTTCTAAATCAATCGCCGAAATTCCTTTTTCAAAAGCATCGGCAGAAACAATAGAATGGAGCTTTTTGAAACAGCAGAAAACTCTTTTGTTCTTTAGACTTGGAACTCGTAAGAACTCAACGGGATTCCCTTCTTTCTTTTCTAATTTGAGGCCCGTTGAGTTCTTACGCTTTCATGTCGACAACTCAATTCATAGGATTATTACAGGGATGAACCCAATCCGGAATATGAACCATAAAAGAAAATACCGATTAAACCAATCACAAGAATACCAGTTACAGTACCTATTATCCAAAGAGGAATCCTTCCAGTAGTATCGGCCATTTACCCCACTTCCCTCCCCATTTCATCAAGTGGTCATGCTAGAGACATAAACAGTCATGGATAATTATGAGATGAGATCCCTCCGAGTGGGCTAAGAGAGAGAATACCTAGAATGATTCTTCTATTTTTTTCTCTTTCGTTTTCTTAATTGAAGAAATAA